GCTAGTGTAGCTTAATAAAAGCATAACACTGAAGATGTTAAGATGGGCCCTAGAAAGTCCCGCAGGCACAAAGGCTTGGTCCTGACTTTACTAACAGCTCTAGCCAAATTTACACATGCAAGTATCCGCGCCCCCGTGAGAATGCCCTACACACCCCGACCGGGGATTAGGAGCTGGTATCAGGCACACGCTGCTTAGCCCATGACGCCTTGCTTAGCCACACCCTCAAGGGAACACAGCAGTGATAGATATTAAGCCATAAGTGAAAACTTGACTTAGTTACGGCTTAGAGGGCCGGTAAAACTCGTGCCAGCCACCGCGGTTATACGAGAGGCCCAAGTTGTTAGCTCTCGGCGTAAAGAGTGGTTAAAACACTAAATAAAACTGAGGCCGAACGCCCTCAAGGCAGTTATACGCTCCCGAAGGCATGAAGAACAATAACGAAAGTAGCCTCATCTCACTTGAGCCCACGAAAGCTAGGACACAAACTGGGATTAGATACCCCACTATGCCCAGCCCTAAACAATGATATCCCAATACAACCTACATCCGCCCGGGTACTACGAGCATTAGCTTAAAACCCAAAGGACTTGGCGGTGCTTTAAAGCCATCTAGAGGAGCCTGTTCTAGAACCGATAACCCCCGTTAAACCTCACCCCTTCTTGTTTAATCCGCCTATATACCACCGTCGCCAGCCTACCCTGTGAAGGACTAATAGTAGGCAAAGTTGGCACAGCCCAAAACGTCAGGTCGAGGTGTAGCGTATGAAGGGGGAAGAAATGGGCTACATTCTCTACTCAGAGAACAACGAATGGCACACTGAAACATGTGTCTGAAGGAGGATTTAGCAGTAAGTAAAGAAATAGAGTGTCTTACTGAAACCGGCCATGAAGCGCGCACACACCGCCCGTCACTCTCCCCAAATCTAATCGACTGATAATTAATACACCACCACACACCAAAGGGGAGGCAAGTCGTAACATGGTAAGCGTACCGGAAGGTGCGCTTGGAAAACAGAATATAGCTTAGTTTAGAAAAGCACCTCCCTTACACCGAGGATACATCCGTGCAAACCGGATTACTCTGACACCTAACAGCTAGCCCCTCACCCAAACACAACAAACAACTATTAATACCCCCTAACACACTTACCTGACAAAACAAATCATTTTTCCCCCTAAGTATAGGCGATAGAAAAGGATCATTGGAGCCATAGATAAAGTACCGCAAGGGAACACTGAAAGAGAAATGAAAGAACCCAGTTGAAGTACAAAAAAGCAGAGATTAAGCCTCGTACCTTTTGCATCATGATTTAGCTAGCAAACCTTAGGCAAAGGGCACTATAGTCTAACTCCCCGAAACTGAACGAGCTACTCCAAGACAGCCTTCATAGGGCACATCCGTCTCTGTGGCAAAAGAGTGGAAAGAGCTTTGAGTAGAGGTGACAAACCAACCGAGTTCAGTAATAGCTGGTTGCCCGAGAACTGAGTATAAGCTCAGCTTTTTGACTTCTTAACCCACCAGCCATACAAAACCAAACCGACCCTAAGAAGCCAAAAAAGTTAGTCAAAGGAGGTACAGCCCCTTTGACCAAAGAAACAACTTTTTCAGGAGAATAAGAATCATAATCACCAAGGCCTCGTGTTTAGGTGGGCCTAAAAGCAGCCACCCTGTAGAAAGCGTTAAAGCTCAAACACACTTATGCCACTAATACCGATAACATATCCTAACCCCTGACCTATATCGGGCCTCTCTATGCCCCCATAGAAGAGATTATGCTAATATGAGTAATAAGGGGCCCACGACCCCCTCCAAGCACAAGTGTACATCGGAACGAACCCACACCGAAACCCAACGGACCCAACCAAAGAGGGCAATGAGTGTCAAATTAAACAACCAGAAAACCACCCACCACCTAACCGTTAACCCAACACTGGCGTGCTCAATCGGAAAGACTTAAAGAAAAAGAAGGAACTCGGCAAACCCACCAAGCCTCGCCTGTTTACCAAAAACATCGCCTCTTGCAAAAACAATGAATAAGAGGTCCCGCCTGCCCTGTGACTTCATGTTTAACGGCCGCGGTATTTTGACCGTGCAAAGGTAGCGCAATCACTTGTCCTTTAAATGAGGACCTGTATGAATGGCATGACGAGGGCTTAACTGTCTCCTTTTTCAAGTCAATGAAATTGACCCTCCCGTGCAGAGGCGGGAATAAGTACATAAGACGAGAAGACCCTATGGAGCTTTAGACATAAAACAGCTCACGTCAATCACCCCAAATAAAGAATTAAACTAAATGAGCCCTGTTCAAATGTCTTTGGTTGGGGCGACCGCGGGGTAACAAAAAACCCCCATGTGGAATAAAAACACCCTTTTTAAAACCAAGAGCCACTGCTCTAACAAACAGAACATCTGACCAACCAGATCCGGCCAAGCCGATCAACGAACCGAGTTACCCTAGGGATAACAGCGCAATCCTCTTTTAGAGTCCATATCGACAAGAGGGTTTACGACCTCGATGTTGGATCAGGACATCCTAATGGTGCAGCCGCTAATAAGGGTTCGTTTGTTCAACGATTAAAGTCCTACGTGATCTGAGTTCAGACCGGAGTAATCCAGGTCAGTTTCTATCTATGAAGTGCCCTTTTCTAGTACGAAAGGACCGAAAAGGAGAGGCCCCTACTATAAGCACGCCTCCCTCTCACCTGTTGAATCCAACTAAAACAGATAAGAGAGCACACAAAACAGTTAAAGAATATAACATGTTAGAGTGGCAGAGCCCGGCAAATGCAAAAGACCTAAGCCCTTTGAACAGAGGTTCAACTCCTCTCCCTAACTATGACGACAGCACTCATCACCCACATCCTTAACCCTCTTGCCTTAATCCTGCCCGTACTACTAGCCGTTGCATTCCTGACACTCCTGGAACGAAAAGTCCTAGGCTACATGCAACTACGAAAAGGCCCAAATATTGTAGGCCCATACGGCCTTCTACAACCGATTGCAGACGGGGTAAAACTATTCATTAAAGAACCAATTCGACCCTCCACCGCATCCCCCATCTTATTTATTCTCACACCAATGCTAGCCCTCACACTGGCCATATCCTTATGGGCCCCCATACCACTCCCATACCCTATTCTAGACCTAAACCTAACCATTCTATTTATTCTTGCCCTTTCCAGCCTTGCAGTTTACTCAATTCTTGGCTCAGGATGGGCCTCAAACTCAAAATACGCCCTAGTAGGGGCTCTCCGAGCCGTTGCACAAACAATTTCCTATGAAGTAAGCCTAGGACTAATCCTCCTCTCCCTTATTATCTTTGCAGGGGGTTTTACACTTCAAACATTCAACATCTCTCAAGAAAGCATTTGACTAATCATTCCAACATGACCACTCGCAGCAATATGATACATCTCTACCCTAGCCGAGACAAACCGAGCTCCTTTTGACCTAACAGAAGGCGAATCTGAGCTAGTATCAGGATTTAACGTAGAATACGCAGGAGGGCCCTTTGCCCTCTTTTTTCTCGCAGAATATGCTAATATTTTATTTATAAATACCCTCTCCGCCATTCTCTTCTTAGGAGCCTCTCATATCCCCACATTCCCTGAACTAACCACCACAAACCTAATAATCAAAGCAGCCTTATTATCACTTGTATTCCTATGAGTACGAGCCTCCTATCCCCGATTCCGCTACGACCAACTAATACACCTAATCTGAAAAAACTTCCTACCACTAACACTAGCATTTGTCATCTGACACTTAGCGCTTCCAATTACACTTGCAGGCCTACCCCCACAAATGTAACCAGGAACTGTGCCTGAAGTAAAGGGCCACTTTGATAGAGTGAACCATGGGGGTTAAATTCCCCCCAGCTCCTTAGAAAGAAGGGACTCGAACCCAACCCAGAGAGATCAAAACTCTCAGTGCTTCCACTACACCACTTTCTAGTAAAGTCAGCTAAATAAAGCTTTTAGGCCCATACCCTAAAAATGTAGGTTAAAACCCTTCCTTTACTAATGAGCCCTTACATTACAACCTCCTTACTATTTGGTCTACTTTTAGGCACCACAATCACTGCAACCAGTTCACACTGACTCATCGCCTGAATAGGCCTAGAAATTAGCACCCTCGCCATCATCCCCCTTATAGCCCAACACCACCACCCACGGGCAGTAGAAGCTACAACCAAATATTTCCTCGCACAAGCCACAGCAGCAGCAATACTACTATTTGCAAGCACAACTAACGCATGACTTACCGGACAGTGGGAGCTACAACAAATAACCCACCCAATCCCCTCCACAATAATTATTATCGCTATCGCTCTAAAAATCGGACTAGCCCCCCTACACACATGACTACCAGAAGTCATACAAGGATTAGACCTAGCAACTGGACTCATCCTATCCACCTGACAAAAACTCGCACCATTCGCCCTCCTTCTCCAGCTACAACCAAACAACCCAACACTACTCATCACACTAGGAGTTCTCTCCACACTCATCGGCGGCTGAGGCGGTCTTAATCAAACCCAACTCCGAAAAATCCTAGCCTACTCATCCATTGCTCACCTAGGCTGAATAATCCTAATCCTCCAATTTTCACCAACACTCACCCTCCTTACTCTTACCCTCTACCTTATCATAACCTCCTCCTCCTTCTTAGTATTCATACTCAACAAAACCACAACAATCAATTCCCTAGCCACATCATGAGCTAAAGCCCCTGCCCTCACAGCCCTCATACCCCTTATTCTCCTATCACTAGGAGGCCTCCCGCCACTAACCGGCTTCATGCCAAAATGACTAATTCTACAAGAACTAACCAAACATGACCTCGCCCCAACCGCCACCCTAGCAGCCCTAAGCGCCCTACTAAGCCTATACTTCTACCTCCGACTCTCTTACTCCATAACCCTCACCGCCGCCCCAAACAATCTAACAGGAACCCTCCCCTGACGTACCCTAACAACCAAACCAAGCATAATAACTGCTACTACAACCACAGCATCAATCTTGCTCCTCCCCCTAACCCCAAGCATCCTAGCACTTACAACCCTCTAAGAGACTTAAGTTAACACCCAGACTAAAAGCCTTCAAAGCTCTCAGCGGAAGTGAAAATCTTCCAGTCCCTGATAAGACTTGCGGGACATTACCCCACATCTCCTGCATGCAAAACAGACACTTTAATTAAGCTAAAGCCTTCTCTAGACAGGTAGGCCTCGATCCTACAAACTCTTAGTTAACAGCTAAGCGCTCAAACCAACAAGCATCTATCTACCTTTCCCCGCCTACCAAAACTAAAAGGCGGGGAAAGCCCCGGCAGACGCCAATCTGCTTCTTTAGATTTGCAATCTAACGTGTAACACCCCAGGGCTTGATAGAAAGAGGAGTCCAACCTCTGTATGTGGGGCTACAATCCACCGCTTAACACTCGGCCATTCTACCTGTGGCAATCACACGCTGATTTTTCTCAACCAATCACAAAGATATTGGCACCCTCTACCTGGTATTTGGTGCCTGAGCCGGGATAGTGGGAACGGCCCTCAGCCTTCTTATCCGAGCTGAACTCAGCCAACCAGGCGCACTACTTGGTGATGATCAGATTTATAATGTGATCGTTACAGCCCATGCATTTGTAATAATTTTCTTTATAGTAATACCAGTCATAATCGGCGGGTTTGGAAACTGACTTGTGCCCCTTATAATTGGAGCCCCTGACATAGCATTCCCCCGAATAAATAACATGAGTTTTTGACTTCTGCCCCCCTCCTTCATTCTTCTCTTAGCATCTTCTGGGGTAGAAGCAGGAGCTGGCACAGGATGAACCGTCTACCCCCCACTAGCGGGCAATTTAGCCCACGCAGGCGCATCCGTTGATCTCACTATTTTCTCCCTTCACTTAGCTGGTGTCTCATCAATTTTAGGCGCTATTAACTTTATTACAACAATTATCAATATAAAACCCCCAGCTATCTCCCAATACCAAACGCCCCTGTTCGTATGGGCCGTCTTAATCACCGCCGTACTTCTCCTACTATCCCTACCGGTCCTCGCAGCAGGAATTACAATACTTCTTACAGACCGAAACCTAAACACCACCTTCTTCGACCCAGCCGGTGGAGGAGACCCCATCCTTTACCAACACCTATTCTGATTCTTCGGACACCCAGAAGTATACATTCTCATCCTCCCTGGCTTTGGAATAGTTTCACACATTGTTGCCTACTACGCCGGCAAAAAAGAACCATTCGGCTACATAGGAATGGTATGGGCTATAATAGCCATTGGTCTCTTAGGCTTTATCGTCTGAGCACATCATATATTCACAGTGGGAATAGATGTTGACACTCGAGCCTATTTTACATCCGCCACAATAATCATCGCCATCCCAACTGGTGTAAAAGTATTTAGTTGACTAGCCACCCTCCACGGGAGTTCTATCAAATGAGATACTCCGATGCTATGAGCCTTAGGGTTCATCTTCCTCTTCACAGTAGGCGGATTAACTGGCATTGTCCTAGCCAACTCCTCCTTAGACATTGTCTTACATGACACCTACTATGTAGTAGCCCACTTCCACTACGTCCTCTCAATAGGCGCTGTATTTGCTATTATAGGGGCCTTTGTACATTGATTCCCACTTTTCTCTGGATACACCCTCCACGGCACTTGAACAAAAATCCACTTCGGAGTAATATTCCTAGGCGTTAACCTAACCTTCTTCCCCCAACATTTCCTCGGACTTGCCGGAATGCCCCGTCGATATTCAGACTACCCCGATGCCTACGCACTATGAAATATAATCTCATCCATTGGCTCTTTAATCTCACTCATTGCAGTAATCATGTTCCTATTTATCCTCTGAGAAGCATTTGCTGCTAAACGTGAAGTTGAATCAGTCGAACTAACCACAACAAACGTAGAATGACTTCACGGATGTCCTCCACCATATCACACATTTGAAGAACCTGCATTCGTCCAAGTCCAACCTATATACCGAGAAAGGGAGGAATTGAACCCCCGTAGGCTGGTTTCAAGCCAGCCACATAAACCACTCTGTCACTTTCTTTATAAGACACTAGTAAAATAAAATTACACTACCTTGTCAAGGCAGAATTGTGGGTTAAACCCCTGCGTGTCTTACCTACTAATGGCACATCCCTCACAACTAGGATTTCAAGATGCAGCTTCACCCGTGATAGAAGAACTTCTTCACTTCCATGACCATGCCCTAATAATTGTATTCCTTATCAGCACATTAGTACTTTACATTATTGTTGCTATGGTGTCTACCAAACTAACCAATAAATATATCCTAGACTCCCAAGAAATTGAAATCATCTGAACTATTTTACCCGCTATTATTCTAATCCTAATTGCCCTCCCATCCCTTCGAATTCTCTACCTGATAGACGAGATCAATGACCCACACCTGACCGTCAAGGCCATGGGCCACCAATGATACTGAAGCTACGAATATACAGACTACAATGACCTGAACTTCGACTCATATATAGTACCCACACAAGATCTAGCACCCGGCCAATTCCGCCTATTAGAAACCGACCATCGAATGGTTGTCCCCGTCGACTCTCCAATCCGAATCCTGATCTCAGCAGAAGATGTTCTCCACTCATGGGCCGTACCATCACTAGGGATTAAAATAGATGCCGTTCCTGGGCGCCTGAACCAAACAGCCTTTATTGCATCCCGACCTGGGGTATTTTACGGACAATGCTCTGAAATCTGCGGCGCAAACCACAGCTTTATACCAATTGTTGTTGAAGCCGTCCCACTAGAACACTTTGAAAACTGATCCTCACTAATACTTGAAGACGCCTCACTAAGAAGCTAACACGGGCCTAGCGTTAGCCTTTTAAGCTAAAAATCGGTGCCCCCCAAACACCCTTAGTGACATGCCCCAACTCAACCCTGCCCCTTGATTTACCATTATAGCATTTTCTTGATTTATCTTCCTTACTATTCTCCCACCAAAAGTTATAGCACACACTTTCCCAAATGAACCCTCCCCTAAAAACACCCAAACCTTAAAGACTAAATCCTGAACCTGACCATGACACTAAGCTTTTTTGATCAATTCCTAAGCCCAACACTCTTTGGCATCCCCCTGATCGCCATTGCCCTCCTTCTCCCATGAACCCTTTTCCCGGCCCCAACCTCCCGATGAATAAATAATCGCCTCCTAACCCTCCAAGGTTGGTTTATTAACCGATTTACACAACAACTTCTCCTCCCACTGAACACGGAAGGACATAAATGAGCCCTTATATTTGCATCACTAATGGTATTTTTGATCTCTATCAACATGCTAGGGCTCCTTCCATATACATTCACCCCAACGACACAACTCTCTTTAAACATAGCTCTAGCTGTGCCACTTTGATTAATAACAGTTATTATCGGACTCCGAAAAAACCCAACTGCCGCTCTAGGACACCTCCTCCCAGAAGGTACCCCCGTACCCCTAATCCCAGCCCTTATTCTCATCGAAACTGCTAGCCTCTTCATTCGACCTCTAGCCCTTGGCGTCCGACTGACCGCTAACCTTACAGCAGGCCACCTATTAATGCAACTAATCGCCACAGCTGCATTCGTCCTACTCCCCCTAATACCAACTGTGGCTGTTCTAACCACAACTCTTCTACTTCTACTAACCCTCCTAGAAGTTGCCGTTGCAATAATCCAAGCCTATGTATTTGTCCTCCTGTTAAGCCTCTACCTACAAGAAAACATCTAATGGCACATCAAGCACATGCATACCACATAGTTGACCCAAGCCCATGACCCCTAACAGGGGCTGTCGCCGCCTTCCTCCTAACCTCAGGACTAGCAATTTGATTCCATTTTGACTCAATAATCCTAATAACCCTTGGCCTAACTCTCCTCCTACTTACCATATATCAATGATGACGAGACATTGTACGAGAAGGCACATTTCAAGGTCACCACACACCCCCCGTACAAAAGGGCCTCCGATATGGTATAATCCTATTCATCACCTCCGAAGTGTTCTTCTTCCTAGGCTTTTTCTGAGCCTTTTATCACTCAAGCTTAGCACCAACCCCAGAGCTAGGAGGCTGCTGACCTCCCACAGGCGTCCTCCCTCTAGACCCCTTTGAAGTCCCACTCCTCAACACGGCTGTTCTTCTAGCATCCGGAGTCACTGTGACTTGAGCCCACCATAGCATTATACAAGGAGAGCGAAAACAGGCAATCTACTCCTTAGCCCTAACAATCTTACTAGGGTTCTACTTTACCTTCCTACAAGCAATAGAATACTATGAGGCCCCATTCACAATCGCAGACGGGGTTTATGGCTCGACCTTCTTCGTCGCAACAGGTTTCCACGGACTACACGTAATTATTGGTTCTACTTTCTTAGCAGTATGCCTTCTCCGCCAAATCAAATACCACTTTACATCTGAACACCACTTTGGGTTTGAGGCGGCAGCCTGATACTGACACTTCGTAGACGTTGTCTGACTATTCCTCTACGTCTCAATCTATTGATGAGGCTCATAATCTTTCTAGTATTAAATCAGTACATGTGACTTCCAATCACCTAGTCTTGGTTAAACTCCAAGGAAAGATAATGAACTTGCTACTAACAATTCTCACTATCACCACAACCCTCTCCCTAATCCTAGCCATCGTCTCATTTTGACTTCCACTGATAACCCCAGACTACCAAAAACTCTCCCCCTACGAGTGCGGCTTTGACCCACTAGGATCAGCACGCCTCCCTTTCTCAATCCGCTTTTTCCTAATTGCAATCCTCTTCCTCCTCTTCGACCTAGAAATTGCCCTCCTTCTCCCTCTCCCCTGAGGAGACCAACTTCCCTCCCCAATACTTACACTACTCTGAGCCTCAGCCCTTCTAATCCTACTTACACTAGGATTAGTTTATGAATGACTCCAAGGCGGACTAGAGTGAGCTGAATAGGTAATTAGTTTAAACAAAACATTTGATTTCGGCTCAAAAACTTATGGTTAAAGTCCATAATTAACCTAATGACCCCAATTCAATTCACATTCTCATCAGCTTTTCTCCTAGGACTATCTGGCCTGGCCTTCCACCGAACCCATCTTCTCTCTGCCCTCCTATGCCTCGAAGGCATAATATTATCATTATTCATCGCCATTTCCCTTTGAACCCTTCAACTCTCCTCTATCAATTTCTCATCTGCTCCAATACTCCTCCTGGCATTCTCTGCTTGTGAAGCAAGCGTTGGCCTGGCCCTCATAGTAGCTACCGCACGAACACACGGCTCCGACCACCTACAAGGCCTAAACCTACTCCAATGCTAAAAATCCTTATTCCAACAATCATGCTTATTCCAACAACTTGACTCACCCCCACCAAATGACTATGGCCCACCACCCTTCTCCACAGCCTACTAATCGCACTTGCCAGCCTATTATGATTAAAAAATACATCCGAAACAGGATGATCATTCCTCACCCCTTATTTAGCCACTGATCCCCTTTCGACCCCTCTTCTAGTCCTCTCATGCTGACTCCTCCCATTAATAATTCTAGCCAGCCAAAACCACACAGCACACGAACCAATTAATCGCCAACGAATATATATCACCCTCCTGACCTCCCTACAATTCTTCCTAATCTTAGCCTTTGCCGCCACTGAAATAATTATGTTCTATGTGATATTTGAAGCCACTTTAATCCCTACTCTCATCCTAATTACGCGCTGAGGGAACCAAACAGAACGCCTAAATGCAGGAACTTACTTTCTATTCTACACCCTAGCAGGCTCCCTACCCCTTCTAGTTGCCCTCCTATTGCTACAAAACTCAAACGGGTCCCTATCCCTACTAACACTCCTCCACTCCACCCCACCCCATCTCTCTACATATGCAGACAAAATCTGATGAGCAGGCTGCATACTGGCATTCCTAGTTAAAATACCCCTATATGGAGCTCACCTCTGACTACCCAAAGCTCACGTAGAAGCCCCCATTGCAGGATCAATAGTACTGGCCGCCGTACTCCTAAAACTTGGAGGTTATGGTATAATACGAATCCTAGTAACACTCGAACCACTTAATAAAGAACTAAGCTACCCTTTCATCATCTTAGCCCTCTGAGGCATTATCATAACCGGATCTATCTGCATGCGACAAACAGATCTAAAATCCCTCATTGCCTACTCATCCGTAAGCCACATAGGCCTCGTAATCGGAGGCATCCTCATCCAAACCCCATGAGGATTTACCGGCGCATTAATTTTGATAATTGCCCACGGATTAACCTCCTCCGCCCTATTCTGCCTAGCCAACACCAACTACGAACGCACACACAGCCGAACTATACTACTTGCCCGAGGCCTGCAAATAGCCCTCCCCCTTATAACAACCTGATGATTCATCGCCAGCCTCGCCAACTTAGCACTTCCACCACTACCAAACCTTATAGGAGAGCTAATAATTATTACATCCATATTTAACTGATCCTGATGAACCATTACCATAACTGGACTTGGTACATTAATCACTGCAGGCTACTCACTCTACATATTCCTTATAACTCAACGAGGCCCCCTACCAAACCACATTCTAACCCTTGAACCATCCCACACCCGAGAACACCTCTTAATATCACTTCATCTTCTACCACTACTCCTCCTCATCCTTAAACCAGAACTAATCTGAGGGTGAGTCGCCTGTGGGTATAGTTTAATCAAAACATTAGATTGTGATTCTAAAAACAGAAGTTAAAACCCTCTTACCCACCGAGAGAGGCCTGCCGCAATGAAGACTGCTAATCTTCACCCCTTTGGTTAAACCCCAGAGCTCACTCGCCAAAAGCTTTTAAAGGATAATAGCTCATCCATTGGTCTTAGGAACCAAAAACTCTTGGTGCAACTCCAAGTAAAAGCTATGCACACCACTCCTCTAATCATAACCTCCACCCTAATCCTCATCTTTGCCCTACTCATTTACCCACTTCTCTCCACACTCTCCCTCAAACCCCAAAACCCCGACTGGGCACTAAAACAAGTCAAAATAGCAGTAAAACTAGCCTTCCTAACTAGCCTCCTGCCACTCTTCCTATTTCTAAACGAAGGAACAGAAACCGTAATCACCAGCTGAAACTGAATAAACACCAACACATTCGACGTCAACATTAGCCTCAAATTCGATCACTACTCAATTATCTTCACACCAGTAGCCCTTTACGTAACCTGATCTATCCTAGAATTCGCATCGTGATACATACACTCCGACCCACTTATAAACCGTTTTTTTAAGTACCTACTAACATTCCTCATCGCAATAGTTATCTTAACCACCGCCAACAATATATTCCAGCTATTCATCGGCTGAGAGGGAGTAGGAATTATATCCTTTCTACTAATTGGCTGATGATACGCACGAGCAGATGCTAATACAGCTGCCTTACAAGCTGTCCTATACAACCGAGTCGGGGATATTGGCCTAATCTTTGCTATAGCATGAATAGCAACCCATCTCAACTCCTGAGAAATCCAACAAATCTTTTCCTCCTCAAAAGATATAGACTTAACAATTCCACTCATTGCCCTAATCATTGCTGCAACAGGAAAATCAGCGCAATTCGGACTTCATCCATGGCTACCTTCTGCCATAGAAGGCCCTACACCGGTCTCTGCCCTACTACACTCCAGCACCATAGTTGTAGCTGGGATTTTCCTACTCATCCGAACAAGCCCCTTAATAGAAAATAACCCAACAGCCCTCACACTATGCCTCTGCCTTGGGGCCCTAACCACATTTTTCACTGCCACCTGCGCACTAACCCAAAATGATATCAAAAAAATCGTGGCCTTCTCAACCTCAAGCCAACTGGGTCTAATAATAGTAACTATCGGACTCAACCAACCTCAACTTGCCTTTTTACATATCTGCACCCACGCATTTTTCAAAGCAATACTGTTCCTATGTTCAGGATCCATTATCCACAGCCTAAACGATGAACAAGATATCCGAAAAATAGGAGGTATGCATCACCTAACACCAATTACCTCATCTTGCCTTACAATCGGAAGCCTGGCCCTAACAGGAACCCCCTTCCTAGCGGGCTTCTTCTCTAAAGACGCTATTATTGAAGCCCTCAACACCTCCTATTTAAACGCCTGAGCCCTCTCCCTCACCCTCCTAGCAACCTCCTTTACCGCCATCTATAGCCTCCGAGTCGTATTCTTTGTTTCCATGGGCCACCCACGATTCAATACCCTACCCCCAATTAACGAAAACAACCCAACTGCAATCAACCCTATTAAACGACTAGCTTGGGGAAGTATCATCGCCGGCTTGCTTATCACCGCAAACACCCTTCCAATAAAAACCCCCATCATGTCCATACCACCACTTCTAAAACTAGCCGCCCTCACTGTCACCCTTACAGGCCTTCTAATCGCCCTAGAGCTAGCCTCATTAACCACCAAACAAACCAAAACAACCCCTCTACTTATACCCCACCACTTCTCCAACATATTAGGCTTCTTCCCAAACATCTTACACCGACTCCCCCCAAAAATAAACCTCATTCTAGGCCAAACCATTGCTAACCAAACCATCGACCTCGCCTGACTAGAAAAAATCGGTCCCAAGGCAGTCACCAAACTAAACACCCCTATAATCTCCACCATCAGCAACACCCAACAGGGCTCTATCAAAACATACATGGCCATATTCCTACTTACCCTTGCCTTCTCAAGCCTTGCCCTCATTGCCTAACAGCCCGAAGAGTCCCACGACTTAGCCCCCGTGTTAACTCTAACACAACAAATAACGTCATTAATAAAACTCACGCCCCAACCATCAAAACACCTCCCCCATAAGAATACATAAAGGCAACCCCCGCTATATCTCCACGAAACATTGAATGTCAGTCTACTTCATCTACCACCACCCACGAATATTCACCTCCTCCCCCTAAAAATAAAACAAATACCAACATCACAATACCTAAATACATTAATATCAAAACCAACACCGGCCAACTTCCCAAAGTCTCAGGGTAGGGCTCCGCGGCTAATGCCACAGAATAAGCAAAAACTACTAACATCCCACCTAAATAGATCAAAAATAATACTAAGGACAAAAAAGACCCCCCATGCCAAATTAAAACCCCACACCCAAAAGCCGCAACCACTACCAAACTCAACGCACCAAAATAAGGAGACGGATTTGAAGCCACTGCCACTAACCCTAATACTAACCCTAATAAAAATAAAGACATCACATAAGTCATAATTCCTGCCAGGATTTTAACCAAGACCTGTGGCGTGAAAAACCACCGTTGTTATTCAACTACAAGAACATAATGGCAAGCCTACGCAAAACCCACCCACTTATAAAAATCGTAAACGACATGGTCATCGACCTCCCCACCCCATCAAACATCTCCGCTTGATGAAACTTTGGCTCTCTTCTAGGGCTCTGCCTAATCGCCCAAATTCTAACAGGCCTATTCCTAGCAATACACTACACCTCTGATATCGCCACTGCCTTCTCATCCGTTGCCCACATCTGCCGTGACGTCAACTACGGATGACTAATCCGTAACCTTCACGCCAACGGGGCCTCCTTCTTTTTCATCTGCATCTACTTTCACATTGGACGAGGACTATACTATGGCTCCTACCTAAACAAAGAAACCTGAAATATTGGAGTAATCCTATTGCTCTTAGTTATAGCCACCGCCTTTGTAGGCTACGTCCTTCCTTGAGGACAAATATCCTTCTGAGGTGCAACCGTAATTACAAACCTACTCTCCGCCGTTCCTTATGTAGGAAATACCTTAGTTCAATGAGTATGAGGCGGATTCTCAGTTGATCACGCAACCCTAACCCGGTTCTTCGCCTTCCACTTCCTACTCCCATTCATCATCGCAGCCGCCACCGTCGTCCACCTCATTTTCCTGCACGAAACCGGCTCCAACAACCCCCTTGGATTAAATTCTGACGCTGATAAAATCTCCTTCCACCCTTACTTCTCCTACAAAGACCTTATCGGATTCACAATCCTCCTCATAGCACTCACAATCCTAGCCCTGTTCTCCCCTAACTACCTAGGAGACCCAGATAACTTCATCCCCGCTAACCCCCTAGTTACCCCAGCCCACATCAAACCAGAGTGATATTTTTTATTTGCATACGCTATCCTTCGATCTATTCCAAACAAACTGGGAGGCGTACTAGCTCTCCTTGCATCCATCCTAATTCTCATAGTAGTCCCACTCCTTCATACATCAAAACAACGAAGCCTCACCTTCCGCCCGCTTACACAATTCCTATTCTGAACTCTAATTGCCGACGTGGCCATCCTTACCTGAATTGGAGGAATACCAGTTGAACATCCATACGTAATTATTGGCCAAGTCGCCTCTGTATTATACTTCTCACTGTTCCTAATCTTAATACCTATAGCTGGCTGATTAGAAAACAAAACACTCCAATAACCAAGCATTAGTAGCTCAACATCAGAGCACCGGTCTTGTAAACCGGACGCCGGGGGTTAAAATCCCCCCTTTTGCTCAAGAAAGAAGGACTCTAACCTCCGCCACTGGCTCCCAAAGCCAGCATTCTAAACTAAACTATCTCTTGGTATATATTACATATATGTAATATCACCATATATTTATGTTAACCATAACTATATGTATGCATGTACATATAAATATTAATCACCTACATATTTTACCCAACAAAAAGCAAGGACAATAATATAAAAATACATAAAGCATTAAACAACCAACAGACCAAAACACTAAATTAAATAAACGTAATTTCATGATTCAATACTTAAAATCATAAGTAAAGATATACCAAGTACTCAACATTACATCAAACAAAACTATTTAATGTAGTAAGAACCGACCATCAGTTGATTTCTTAATGCATACTCTTATTGATGGTCAGGGACAATAAACTTGGGGGTCACACTTAGTGAACTATTCCTGGCATTTGGTTCCTACTTCAGGGCCATAAATAGGCCCTTCCTCACTCTTTCCTTGACGCTGACATAAGTTAATGGTGGGACACATATGGCGAGATAACCCCCCATGCCGAGCGTTCTCTCCACGGGGGTCAGTTTTCCTTTTTTCTTTTTCCTTTCATTTTACATTTCAGAGTGCAGCGCGTCAACGTGTAAATAAGGTTGAACATTTTTCTTGCAAAAGTAAATGATATTAATGAATTATGACTTTCCTGAAAAATTGCATAACATATATCAAGAGCATAACATATAATTACTTCTCCTAATAAACTTAAGACTCACCCCAGTGAAGGTATTTTCTCGCCAAACCCCCCTACCCCCCTAAACTCCTAAGATTCTTGTCATCCTGCAAACCCCCGAAAACAGGAGAACCCCGAGTATACATTTCCCTTTCCAAAATCGTGTTTATATACATTATTAAAATGATGCAAAC